CGTGATTGATGAGTGAGTGGGTAGGTGGGTTAGGTGCACCTCTCGTCCAGTGGGAAGTCTTGAGGCTAGTCTCCTCCCCCCCTTTTTCTACTTTTCCTCTCTCCTTTTGTTTGTGCTTCTACCCGGGCTTTTCATTTTTATAGATTTATAGAGACCCGAGGAAATTTTTCTAATAATTTATGTAGCCCGAAAAAAAAATCCAGGATGACGGCTTTCATTCAAAAGACGAGTAAGGGACGGGGAGGGGGAGGCTCCCGAAACCAAACGAGAAACGACTAGAAGGAACATAGGAATTAGCACCATTCCTATGAGTGCTTTTGTCTCGAAAAGCCAACCGGGCAGGCAGCCCTCTCTCTCTATCTCGGTCTCGGTTTAGCATCATATATCGATCTGGAGAAAATTTGGATTGGTTGTAATGCGGATTAAGGAGCTGCTCCTCCATGCTGTGGCTGTGGAGGTGGGGGCTGTCGCCGCCTGATAGGGGCGGAAGCCGGGGCCACCGGAGCTATCTGCGTCGAGTGTGTCGATTGAAAAAGGAGGGGAGACAACTCAAATGCCAGCGAAAAAATCGAAAGAGTCGTGCCGTTCAAAATGAAATTTTTCTAAGATTCATTGCTCGATTTTGCATGCTCTGCTCCCAAAATGCTGAGATACTTTCGAGGGCAGATCCGGGTTGGTTGGTCCGGAAAGTCATGGGAGAGGCGGGCTAAGTGAAAAAAAAAATAATATACTGGTGCTACTATAGAATCTTATGAATCACGCACGGCACACTTTCTATATCTCCTCCGTATACAAGGTGAACAGCTTACAGCACAGCGTGTTCGCCACCACACCGGCTGGCTAGTGCATTGGCCTTACCGTAATAGGGCCGAGAAGTATGACCCTTCGATTATAACGCCCCATATCTCGTGACACGCGGAGCGTGGCATTTCCTTTTATAAAGTCAGTATAACTTCTAACCAAAAGATTCATTCTTTATTTTATGAATCAAGTACCATTCAAAGAGTGCATTGCCTCTTTGAGTGAAGAAGAGAAGGGCTTTGTATAGACACCCTTGAGCCATGTTCGTCGCCCTAGGCTCACCATTATTTCATTTCATTCGATTTATTGGTTCTAGCTCCAAAGAACATATACATGGAGCTATGTCGACTTATGTACGTCTCGTTGACCAAACGATCAGGTATACCACGCCACGTATCATCCCCTCTTTCTATAGAATAGAGGAGAGATAAAGAAAAAGAAAAGATATAGCGATCGTGCCGTAAGACCTTGTTCGTTTCTACTTGACGTTATTTTCCTCGGTGTTTTTACATTACATAAGGCCTTTAGGGCTTACTTAGCGCTTGCGCTAAGGATCTAATCAGAGTCAAACTTGGATTTGAAAAAAAAACCTTTCCGCCGGAATACAAGTGTACTCCTTGATCTTTAGTAAAGGCGGATTAAGCCAAAAAAAACATTTTTTTTTTCGAAAAAAGTCTCAACGTCCTCGTTGAGAGTCGCTCTGCGAGACGTCCAGTAGTCTCTGACTTGGTCTTCGAATCGTAAGTTTCAGCCCGTTCCCAGCGCTCTCAGGTTGGCCCTTCTACTTGACTAAGTAGTATTCTACTCGTGCAGTGGGTGTATGGGCTAGCCCCTGGTGCGGTCAGCTATGATATACTATTTTTCTTTCTTCTTTAGTAAGTTCATCTACAACATCTGGTGGTGCCCTCGTGGGCACGTTCCTCTCTGGGTCGGTCTGGTCTAATCGAAGTCAACTGACTCACATGGAATACGGGGTGAGTTTTCACCGAGCTGATCGCTTGAGTCTATAGGCTACCTCTCCTATCCGCTTCTCTACAAGGTCTACTTTCTTCTTCCTTCAGACCGGGCCAAGCCTTTAGGTTGTTTAAGTAGGTGGTTTGGGCTAGGTCGTTGCGCTCCTGCCACGTCTTGGCAAAGTAGGCTGATGGGCAAGCCCCCTCCTGCCGCAATGGTGTGGGGCGTCAGAGGCTGTTGCCCCGTGGCCAACTCGAAGGGGCTGAAGTTCGACGCAGAGCTTTTTGGTTGTTAATTTATAGCAGCACTGAGCAACATCCAACAGCTCCAGTCCTTCTGGTTGGTTTGCACTAAAGTGCCTTAAGTAGCCCTCGAGGAGTCCGTTTATTCTCTCTGTCTGAGCTTTCAAAGATATACCGACCGTAGGTATCTTACTTACCATCAGATACCGACAGTCGTCTTCTAACATTACCTACCTTTAAATATCGGGTTTTCATCAATTTCCCATAACATAAAAAAAAGCTCTTTTCATCATCAGAAACAACCTTATTTCTGAGACCTCTTGCATTGCATTACCATAACGAAATAAAAAATAAAAAATAAAAGCTCTTGTGACTCGGAATGAACCTTTCTCGGTGGAAGAAAGGAATAGCGATGGATTCCTATGAAGCATTCAGGAACAAGAAGAAAAAATCGGACGACGAATTCTTACGTGGTCCAAGGAAATCAAAGGTCCGCTTCCACG